TGAGTTATTAATATGTTTTTTTGATATTTTGATATAAGGAAAAAAATGAAGAAAGGAAAATAAGGCAGACTAAACAATACTTCTTTGAACTCACCCAATCAAAAAGCCTTCAATTCTTACAAGAGAATAGAAGAAATCATACTTTCATACAATATCTTAATTGAATTATATGTAATGATCAATAAATTAGGTTTAATTCTCTATCCATACGTGCCAAAATCCTAGCAAGAATCTAATCTATTCCATAGCTATTTGGAACTGGAATTGACGAACAAGGAATACCCATATTAGTGTTTAGTAGTTTCAAATATAAATCTAAATGGGGCGTGGCCAAGTGGTAAGGCAACGGGTTTTGGTCCCGCTATTCGGAGGTTCGAATCCTTCCGTCCCAGAGCAGACTCTTTTTATCTATCAGAATAACGATATCCGAATCTAAATTGCTCTTTTTTTTTACCAACCTTCTTTGAGTCAAATATTGGAGAAAATGCGATTCTTGCTTTTGATTTTTAATGATTTCTTAAGATTGGCACTCGAAGAACTGTGAGATTGGAGAATCTATTCTATCGAGTTATTTGAAGATGCAAGGCAGATTCAAAAAGATTAGTTTATTTGTATTATTTGTAATATATAATATTCGTGATATTATTATTAATGAAATTATTAATTTCTTATTAATTAGAATAGAAAAGTTTAATATTAATAAAAGTTAAAAATATATTGTATGAATACAATACAATATGGGGTAATTTGAATTCTTATTGAGGCTTTTTCTTCCTAAATTATCTATTTCTTTCATATAGAAAGAAATTGATTTCATATAGAAGGAAGAAGTATAGATAGATTACTATGTATCGACTGAACCAATGACTATTCATGATTCCATAATTGAATCAATGTTCCAAACTAGAGGAATGTTATGGTAAAACTTCGTTTGAAACGATGTGGTAGAAAGCAACGTGCGACTTGAAGGACATGATCGGCTGTGGATGTCAAAACCCACCACTTTCCATTATGTAGAAATGAAGGTGCTTTTGGCTCGACATCCTTTGTTCTGTTCTATTATAATCCGTCTTTTTGTTGGGTTGTAATGTAAATAGTACAGGATGGAGCTCGAAGAGAAACATCCATTTTTCAGGGGCAAGGATCTAGGGTTAGTTAATGGAAATCAATAAGTTGGAACAACTTCGTAAGTCTATTTTTGATATATAAATCGAAAGGCTCCGATTCAAACTATTTTAAAATCAAAAAGAAAAATTGTTGGAATTGGTAAAACTCTTTCGATCAAAAGTGTGTCATGCGGTAATTAATCGTTCATATGATTCTTTGATAGAAAGAAAAAAAGAGAGAAGCATAAAGGGGCATGTTGCTGCCATTTTTGAAATGATTAAATATCGCCGAAGTAATGTCTAAACCCAATGATTCAAGGCAAAGATAAAGGATCCTAGAACAAGGAAATACCCTTTTCAATTGTCTCAACAACTAGATAAAAATGAGGAATCGAAACCGATTCTAAACGAGACAAACAAAAAAGGGGTTAGAGACCACTCAATAAAAGAAAGAATGCCTAAGGATTTTTTGAGCATTTTGAGAGTTATTTGACTTGAGTTATGAGAGTACGAATGCTTTTTTCTTCTTTTTTTTTTTCGAAAAAAAAAAGACGGGTTTAAATGTCTAATTGATTTGCTGGGTTTATGGATCTTTTTGACATTCTAATTCCATACATTAGAATCCCATACATAGACATAACTTTTAATCATTTTTTTTCTCGAGCCGTACGAGGAGAAAACTTCTTATACGTTTCTAGGGGGGGTATTATTTAACTACATCTATCCCAATGAGCCGTTTATCGAATCGTTGCAATTGATGTTCGATCCCGAAGAGAGGGAAGAGATCTTCGAAAGGTGGGTTTTTATGATCCGATAAATAATCAAACCTATTTAAATGTTCCCGCTATTCTCTATTTCCTTGAAAAAGGAGCTCAACCCACGGGAACTGTTCATGATATTTTAAAGAAGGCGGGGGTTTTTATGGAACTTAGTCTTAATCAAACAAAATTCAATTAATGAAATACAAAAAAGAGGGTGTGGATGACTCATATCTAGCTTTGTATAAATTTTTCTTTATTATTTCCTCCCCCCTCTTTTGTTCTATTCCTACTTTTTTATTTATTATTCGTATTTCTTATTGCTTTGCTACTATAGAATATTGCTACTATAGAATACCGTGTTCTATAACAGATTTTATTGAGCTAATTTTATTGATATAAAATATAGAGAAAAAAGATCAATTGAATAAATGAAGTAATTGCATAAAAAAAATAAGATAAAATAAGATAAAAAAAACAGATAAAATAACATATAAAAATAGAAAATATTAATAATAATTAATAATAACAAAAAATTGACTTAATTCTTTTTTTCATTGTATTTTTTTATAGTCTTTTTTATATTCTTTATTCTTTTCTCAACATTTATATTCAAAATTTACAATCATATTGACA